GAATTAGACGGTCTTCCCGAGCAGGCCTTTTATTTGGTGGGTAACATCGATGAAGCCACCGCGAAAGCTATGAACTTAGAAGAGGAGAGCAAATTGAAGAAATGACCTTAAATCTTTGTGTACTGACTCCTAATCGAATGATTTGGGATTCCGAAGTGAAAGAGATTATTTTATCTACTAATAGTGGACAAATTGGCGTATTACCAAACCATGCCCCCATTGCCACGGCTGTAGATATAGGTCTTTTGAGAATACGGCTAAACGACCGATGGTTAACGGTGGCTCTTATGGGCGGTTTCGCTAGAATAAGTAATAATGAGATCACCATTTTAGGAAATAGTGCGGAAATTAGTACTGACATTGATCCACAAGAGGCTCAACAAACTCTTGAGATAGCTGAAGCTAACTTGAGTATAGCTGAGGGTAAAAGACAAGCAATTGAGTCAAATCTAGCTCTCAGACGAGCTAGGACACGAGTAGAAGCTGTCAAAGTGATTTCCTATTAGTAGTCAATACAAAATCAAAAGAGTTCTTTATTATTTATTATATACTACACACTACATTTTGATTCCACAAATTGAACAAAATGAAGTCTAATCTGATTAATCTGATGATAGAACGAAAAAAAGAGGATGGGTAGAAAAACTTATTAGATACCGGATTCCATGGTATCTAATAAGTTCTACCTACTATTGGATTTGAACCAATGACTCCTGCCGTATGAAAGCAATACTCTAACCACTGGGTTAAGTAGGTCGTTTATCACCAAAAAAAGGGTCTCCTTCGATGGATTATAGGTAAAATATGTTTTCTAAGCAATATCAATCTTTTACCAGTAAACGTAAACGGATCAGAGAGTTATCATGTGGGATTATGGGATACCCTTCTTGACAAGAGATTGTCTCTATGTTAAAATAGTTATGACAAGGGCTATAGCTCAGTTAGGTAGAGCACCTCGTTTACACGTGCGCCAATGCTTTTCAAGGGAGCCAATTATGCAATGGACCATAATTGATCTTTTTGAGAAGTCGATGTCTTACTCCGTAGATTCGAGAGAACAAGAGAAAAATAGCCTGACAAATATTTGGTTTGATCCGATTCAGGTGCGAATTCCGGTGCCAAATCAAATAGAACCTGCCATTGTAAGGTAAATAAATGCCCAGTCCATTCAATGCCAGGCATAATGAGTATAAGGATCTCAAAAGAACCTCTTTTCGTCCTATGAGCTTTGAGGTGTATGAAGTCTCATATTTGACTCTTGCAGCGGAGCGATAGAGACTGTGCATTTCACTTAGGTTGATCTAGGCCGAAGGCAGACCTAAATCAAGGTCACCCTTCTTTGAAACACTTTGGTATTGCTCCTAGATCAGGATACAAAGAATGAATCAGAGCACATGGAGCCATCTCATTATCTTCTTATCTTCCTGTAAAGAAAAAAGATGGTGGACTAACTGATCTTTACATCAGTTGATGAAAGAGCCCAATGCAAAAAAATGCATGTTGGGTCTTTGAAACAGTTCGAATCATTTCGATAATAATCAGTTTTATCTGTTTTACCGAGAAGGTCTACGGTTCGAGTCCGTATAGCCCTAATACATTCCATTTTTGTTTTGTATAGAAATTTGAGTAGTAGTAGTAGGAACAAGAAAAGAAACACAATAATTCATTCCAACGGACCAAATTGGTATTTGTCAAATCTCGATACCCATCTCTCTTCATCCACTTTCATGAATGAATTACATATGAGATTTTTCCTCTTCTCCTGTCCATGATCAAAGAGTTAGCGACACACTTTTTTTTTGCTTTGGTATACCCAATCCCAGTCAATTTATGAAATGAAAATCATGACATAATCCTGTCTGAAGACTTCACAAGCAAATCCAATCCTAAGTCGCATGCATGGATCTAGGACCTATTCTTTTCTTGATCTTGAGTTTTTGTAGAAGCCCTCTGACTAATCACTTGTTGGCAGAACAACAAACCTAAGAGATTCTTTCAATTTGTTTCAAAGATAAAGATAATGTAGGGCTCATTCATTATCCCTAAATCCATCAATGTTCCTTCTTCTATATTCTAAGATCTAAGAGTTGAGTGGGTTTGGGAATTTTGTCTGTCGAATTGTTCAATAATGTGTGATTCTTTCATTAACTATTAGAAGGATCTTCTATTATTAGGAGTCTCTTATGTTATGTCGATCGTTCACGATTCTGTCGAATCTATCACTTTGTGCTATCTTTCATTGTGTAGGTTTGCTATAAGAATAGAACAAACCTTTTTCTTGTAGCGAAACCTAATCCATTGGTTGGTCTTACGAAGTTTTATTGCCAAAACAAACAAGGGTTTTGGTTCATTCCAAAACGCTATTTTAGTACTTTTTAGTACTATATTCTATATTCATCTTTCATATCATATAAATAATAGACTATATTTCTTATTTATTTTTCTTATTTTTATTTCAATTTCTATTTCTTTTTCTTTTTAATTGTTATTAATTGAATTG